AAAGAATTTATTAGGGATAGGATTAAAATTCCCAGGAAGTTTTTTTTTTTATATATTTTAAATTTATTAATCTGGTTTTTAATAAGTTGATTTCTTTAGACTTATTTAGGAAAATTTTATTAGAGATTTAAACATGAAATTGTATTTTTGGGGGGGTCAGGGGGTCAAAATTACCCGAAAAGCTTGAAATTTTGGTTTTTAAATGAAAAATTAACTATTTATAAAATGGATTTCAGAAAAAATCTGGAAATAATTTGCCCGAAACCCCGAAAAATCGGTCTTAACATAGAAATCGATCTAAAAGGGTCAAGAATTTTTGGGCAAAATTTTCAAAAAATGACCCCAAAATTTCGAAAAATGACCCCAAAATTTCGAAAAATGGCCCCAAAATTTCGATTTTTTCGACTTTTTTTGTCAATAAATGTTTAATATTCTTTATCAATATATATACATATATATATATATATTACTTTTATTATGTATATATGATTTGTTATTTAATAATTTTCGTTTCAATTAATAAATATTTATTTTATATAGCCATTAAATTCATTTCGAAGAAAAAAAGAAAAAAGGGAATGTAAAGTCTTATAGCGACCAATAGAGAGCAGTTTAGACATTAAGGTAAATCCTTCTATATTCATAAATAATATTATATATATTAAACAATATATATAAATAAATATATTATATTCTTATATAAAAATATATTATTAATTATATATATATATATATTATATACATATATATATATTATATAAATATAATAAATATATAAGAATACAATTATATAATTAAATATTTATATAATTATATACAATATTAATCCTATTAATATTAAATATTTATATATATATATAAGGATATAAATAAATAAATTTACCAATTAGGTATAGATTTATTTATAAATAATTTATTTATAAATATAAAATATTTAAATAATATATTATATTAGTTATATAAATTATTTATATATAAATAATATATATACACATATATTTGTTTATAATTCTATTTATAATAAAAACTAATTTATATATACCTACTAATAAACATATATATAAAAAAAAAAACTTCCTGATTTGTTATTAATTAAATTTTAATTATATTGTTATTATTTTATTTAAAATTAATAATTAGTTAATTTTTTATTGAATTTTTATACATTTTAATTTTATGTTATTATTTCATTTAAATTTATTTTTAGTTAATTTTTTATTTTATWTTATATAATTTTTAATTTAAAATAAAAAATTTATTTATATATATATCTATTTTTGTTATATTTTATTGTGTTATGTTATATTTATTGTATATATATAATTTTTATATTTTGGGTTTTATTTAGTAAATCTRATTATATTTTTCAGTAAAGTTTATTATTTTTTTTTTTATTATAAATTTGATTGTTAAAAGGTATATTTATTAATAGATAAACTTTATTTGGTTAATTTTAAATAATTGTTTTTGTTAATTTACTAGATTTTGTTAATATTAGATATTTAATTTTTTTATTTTTTTTTATTTTATAATATAATTTAATTAATAAATATATAAAAGTTTAAAAATTTTTTAAAATATAATGATACTTTATGATATATAATTATTTTAATTTATTTGTATTAATATAATAGAATTTAAGGGGTAATTGATAGGTTAATTTAATATTTGTTTACAGATATTATGGGGAATTTAATTTATTAATTTGGATATCTATTTATTAATAAATAATTATTGGTTTATAGGGGAATATAAATTAATATATAATTAAAATTTAATGTAAAGTATTAATTGAGTTAAAAATATTTTATCTATAGGGGAATATAGATATTTTTTTTTGACTTTTAGGTAAAAATAGTGGCTATTTGCATATATTTTGTTAACAATAAAAAAAGATATTATTTTTTTTTTAATTTCTATTTTTATGTTTATTTTTTTGCTGTAGGTAAAATAAAGTTTTTTTACGTTTTTTTTAGTAGGTAAAAAGTTTTATTTTGGTTTTTTATATTAATTTTTAATTTTTTAAGATGTAAATTTTTGTATTAAAAATTTATTTTTCAATTAATAGTACTAGAAATGATGGAAACATTGATTTGGATATTTAAAATTACATTAACAAAATTTGTGCCAGCAGTTGCGGTTATACAATTAATGTTGTTAATATTTATTAACTTATGAATAAATTTTTATTTTTATATAAAGGCTAATATATTAGGTGAAATTTTATATTGGTTATATTTAATATTTATATTTTTGTTTCATTAAATTTTTATGTAAACTAGGATTAGATACCCTATTATTTTAAATGTAAATTTAAGTTAATTATTAATAGTTATGTTCTTTAAATTTAAAAAATTTGGCGGTATTATATATTTAGAGGAACCTGTTCTGTGATTGATATTCCACGATAATATTTACTTGTATTAAATAGTTTGTATATCGTTGTAGTTGAATTTCTTATTAGAGTTAAATATTCAAGATTTTATTATAAAAAATTAAGTCAGATCAAGATGCAGTTTATATACAAGAAGAAATGGGTTACATTTAATTTTATTATTGGATTAAAATATTAAAAGTTTTATTAAATTGGATTTAAAAGTAATTGTAAATATTTTTTTTTAAATGATTATTTACATATAATATGCACATATTGCCCGTCGCTTTCATATAAAGTGAAATAAGTCGTAACAAAGTAGTTTTACTGGAAAGTGTAGCTAGAAAGACCAAATTAGAGCTTGTAAAAGCTTTTTATTTACATTAAAATGAAAATTGTTTATCAATTTAATTTGATTGATTTATTATATTATAAAATTTTAAAGTGTAAAATAATATTATGTTTTATTATAAATCGAAAAAATTTTTTTTATTATAGTTAACTAGTAAAGTGTTTGAAATTTAAAAAATTTTTGTAAGAAAATTTAATTTATTGTACCTTGTGTATCAGGGTTTATTAAATATAAATAATTTAATTTATTTTCCCGAATTTTGAAGAGCTATATTAATATATATATTATTGTATAATAAATATTTTGGATATTAATATTGAAGCTAAATACTATTCGATTCAAATTATATCTGGTTTTTTGGGAAATAAATTTAATTTATTTGTTATTAATAATTGGTTTTGTTTAATTAATTGTTTTATAATATTAAATAATTAAAGGGATTAGCTTTTAATTAAATTTCTAAAATAATTTTTTTTATTAAAAAGAATATAGGATTAATAATTTTCATTATTTTTAATTTGTTATAATTAGCTTTTTTGTATAAAGATTTTTTTTTTATTTAGATTTTTTACTAAAATTATGAAATTAATAATTTTATTTATTTAATAATGGTAAAATTAGTATATTATAATTTATGAATAATTTTTATTCTTAGGTAGATTAAAGGAATTCGGCAAATATATTTTTCACCTGTTTAATAAAAACATGTCTTTTTGATAATAATTTAAAGTCTGGTCTGCCCAATGAAAATTAAATGGCCGCAGTATTTTGACTGTGCGAAGGTAGCATAATAATTAGTTTTTTTATTGAAAGCTGGAATGAATGATTTAATGAAAAAATAGCTGTCTCTAATTTATTTATATAGAATTTTATTTTTTAGTTAAAAAGCTGAAATTTAATTTAAAGACGAGAAGACCCTATAGAGTTTTATATTTTAAGAACAATTTATTTTATTGAATTAATTTATTTTTAGTTTTTAAATTATTTTGTTGGGGTGACAGAAAAATTTAATTAACTTTTTTATTATATTTACAATTTTAATTGGATTTATGATCCTTATTTTGGATAAATAGATTAAATTACCTTAGGGATAACAGCGTAATTTTTCTGTAGAGTTCTAATCGATAGAAAAGATTGCGACCTCGATGTTGGATTAAGATTTATTTTTAATGTAGAAGTTAAAATATTTAGTCTGTTCGACTATTAAAATCTTACATGATCTGAGTTTAGACCGGCGTGAGCCAGGTTGGTTTCTATCTTTAATCAATAAGAACTTCTTAGTACGAAAGGACCAGTTGTTTTCAATAATTGATTTTTATAGAATATTATTAGTTATTTTGGCAGATTAGTGCATTAAATTTAGAATTTAATTATGTATTTATACAAATAATAATTTTTTTATATGATTTGTTTTTATTATTAATTAGATCATTAATTTTGTTGATTGTGGTTTTAGTAGGGGTAGCTTTTTTAACTTTGCTAGAGCGGAAGGTTTTAGGTTATATTCAACTTCGAAAAGGTCCAAATAAATTAGGAGTGATAGGTATTATACAACCTTTTAGAGACGCAATTAAGTTGTTTACTAAGGAATCAATTAATCCTATAATAAGAAACTATTATATTTATTATTTGTGTCCTATTTTTAATTTATTTATTTCTTTAATAATATGATTAAGAATTCCCATAGTTACTATATTTTATAATTTTAATTATTCTATATTATTTTTTTTTTGTTGTTCTAGATTAGGAGTTTATACATTAATAGTAGCTGGATGATCTTCAAACAGTAATTATTCTATATTAGGAAGAATTCGTTCTGTTGTTCAAACGATTTCTTATGAAGTTAGATTACTTTTAATTATTTTATCTTTTTTGATTATTGTTTTGGGATTAAATATTATTGATTTGATAAAATATCAGTTTTATATATGATTAATATTTATAATATTTCCTTTAAGAATAATTTTAATTGTTTCTTTTTTAGCTGAAACTAATCGTACTCCTTTTGATTTTGCTGAGGGTGAATCTGAATTAGTTTCTGGTTTTAATATTGAATATAGTAGAGGTGGATTTGCTTTAATTTTTTTGGCTGAGTATTCTAGAATTTTATTTATAAGATTTATTAGAATTATATTATTTATAGGGGGAGATTTATATTCATTTATTTTTTTTATAAAGTTAGTATTTCTTTCTTTTTTTTGGATTTGAGTTCGTGGAACTATACCACGATTTCGATATGATAAGCTTATGAATTTAGCATGGAAAAGGTTTTTGCCTGTTTCTTTGAATTTTTTATTTTTTTATATAGGATTAAAATCTTTGATTTTGGTCCTATTTATTTAGTTAACAGAAAATAGTGGTAAGTTAATAGGAAGTTATATTCCTATATTATATTTTCAAAATATAAACTTATTCAAGTTCATTAACTATTGATATATAATTTTATCTCAATATAGAGGTATTATAATATCTAGTATGTAATATATAAAATATATTACTGTTAGGATTTGTCCAGTAATAATATAAGGATTTTCAACAGGTCGAGCTCCAATTCAAGTTAGGAGAATAATTGTTGATGTTATTGATCAAAATAATAATTTATTAATTGGATAGAATTGATTTCCTTTAATTTTTTTTAAAAAAAAAAATGGTAAAAAAATAATAATTATTACTGATATAATTAAAGCAATTACTCCCCCTAATTTATTAGGAATTGATCGTAAAATAGCATATGCGAATAAAAAATATCATTCTGGTTGAATATGGATAGGTGTAACTAAAGGATTAGCTTTTATAAAATTTTCTGGATCTCTTAATATATATGGGTTTCTTAATGTTAATATTGTTAATATAAATAATAAGATTATATATCCAAATATATCTTTGAATAAAAAGTATGGATAGAACGGAATTTTATCTATGTTTCTATTTATTCCTATAGGATTTGATGATCCTGTTTGGTGAAGGAATATAAGGTGAATAAGTACTATAGCTGTAATAATAAATGGTAATAGAAAATGAAAAGTATAGAATCGATTTAAGGTAGCATTTCTTACAGCAAATCCACCTCATAGTCATTGAACAATTTCATTTCCTATATATGGGATTGCTGATAGAAGATTTGTAATTACTGTTGCTCCTCAGAATGACATTTGTCCTCAAGGTAATACATATCCTATGAAAGCTGTTATTATAGTAATTAGGAAGATTATTGATCCAATTAATCATGTTTCAATTAAGATATACGAATTATAGTATAATCCTCGTCCAATGTGTATGTAGATACAAATGAAGAAAAATGACGCTCCATTTGCATGTAAAGTTCGAATTAATCATCCATTATTTACATTTCGACAAATGTGGATTACTCTATCAAATGCTATTTCTGTATTTGGGCAGTAGTGTATAGTTAAAAATAATCCTGTTAAAATTTGAATGATTAGACATAGTCCTAGAAGAGATCCAAAATTTCATCATCTATTGATATTGGATGGTGATGGTAAATTAATAAATGAATTATTAATAATTTTAATTATAGGTGATTTTATATATAATGGTTTTTTCATTAGTTTTTTTGTCGTATTGGACCATATTTTAAATTAATGATTTTTACTACAGCAATTAATGTAATAAATAGATAGATGATTATTATAATAATAACAATATAATTAGGAAAATTAAAAAATTTATTTATAAATGAAAAATTATTTTTATTAAATAATAAAAATCAGTTTATATTATTATTTATTTTTATGTAATATACTAAATATATAGATAAAAAGATTATTAGCATAAATTTTTGTTTATTTATTAACAAAAATTTTTCGTTTGAAGCAATTCTTGTTATGTAAATAAATAAAATTAATATACCTCCAACGAATACTAAGAATAAAATGTATGAAAATCATGATTGATTAGATATTATGTTTGTTAATAAAGCAACTATAATGGTTTGAATTATTAATATTAGTCCTATAGATAAGGGGTGTGATATTATAATGAATAATATTGATAATAAAAAAGTTAAAAATATTAATATATTAATATCAGAGAATAGTTTAATTTAAAATTTTAATTTTGGAGATTAAGGATAAGTGTTTCTTTTCTCTGAAGTTTTAAAAGAATAATCTTATATTTGAATTACAAAATCAAAATTTTATATTTAAATTATTAAAACTTATGTTAATTATTTCTTGTTTTATATTATTTTCTGGATTTATTTCATTTTCTATTAATCGTAAACATTTATTATTAATATTATTAAGACTGGAATTTATTGTTTTATCTTTATATATAAGATTAAATGTTTATTTATATATATATAGATATGAATTATATTTTTTAATAATTTTTTTAACGTTTAGAGTTTGTGAAGGTGTATTAGGATTATCTATTTTAGTATCTTTAATTCGTACTCATGGAGGAGATTATATAAATTTATTTAATGTTTTATGATAAAATTTATTTTTTTTTTGTTATTTATAATACCTTTAAGGTTTTTTGGTAATTTTTGGTTGATTCAGTTGTGTTTTTTTATTATTTCTTTTTTTTTTATTTTTAATTTTAGATATAATTTTATGTATTTAAATTTAAGATATTATATAGGATGCGATTTGTTAGGATTTATTTTAATTATATTGAGTTTTTGGATTTGTAGATTAATAATATTAGCTAGAAGAACAATTTATTTAAATAAAATATTTAGAATTTTTTTTTCTATATCTATTATTATATTAATATTATTTTTATTTATTACTTTTAGATCAATTAATATATTTATTTTTTACTTATTTTTTGAGATGAGATTAATTCCTATAATATTTATTATTGTTGGTTGAGGAAATCAACCTGAGCGTTTACAGGCAGGAATTTATTTATTATTTTATACTTTATTTGCTTCTTTGCCTATAATAATTGGATTATTTTATATTTTTAATTATAATATAACTTTGTTTTTTACCTATTTTTTTAATTATTTTAATAGAATTTATTTATTTGTTTTTTTAAATATAGTTTTTTTGGTAAAAATACCTATATATTTGGTTCATTTGTGACTACCAAAAGCTCATGTTGAGGCTCCTATTTCGGGTTCAATGATTTTGGCGGGAGTAATATTAAAAATAGGAGGTTATGGAATAATTCGTGTGCTAGCTTTATTTAAATATATTAATTTTTTTAATATTTTAGTATCTATTAGTTTATATGGGGGTTTTATTGTTTCTTTAATCTGTTTACGTCAAACAGATATAAAGTCATTAGTAGCATATTCATCTGTTGCTCATATAGGAATAGTATTAGGCGGATTAATTAGAATAAACTATTTTGGTATAGTAGGAAGAATTATTATAATATTGGCTCATGGATTATGTTCATCTGGTTTATTTTGTTTAGTAAATATTAATTATGAACGTTTAATAAGACGAAGTTTATTTTTAAATAAGGGTATAATTAATATTATTCCAAGAATTTCTTTATGATGATTTTTATTTAGCAGGTCTAATATAGCTGCTCCTCCATCATTAAATTTATTAGGAGAGATTGCTTTAATTAATAGACTATTTTGTTTTAATAATTTAAATATAGGTTTATTATCAATATTATCATTTTTTGGAGCCGGTTATTCTTTATATTTATATTCTTATTCTCAGCATGGAAAATTTAGATTTGGAATATATTCTTTTAATATAATTTATATTCGTGAATATTTATTGTTAATATTACATTGGTTACCATTAAATTTTCTTTTTTTGAAAAGAGAATTTATTTTTATATACTTAAATAGTTTAATTTGTAAAATATTGATTTGTGATATCAAAGATAGAGTTTCTTTTAGGTAATTTCTTTAATTTGTTTGTTTTATTTTTTATTATTTCTTTTTATAAGTTTAATTTTATTTTTTTTGAGTATATATTTTATGGTTTTAGATTATGTTGTTATTTTAGAACTTAATTTGTTAAATTTAAATAGTTTAATAATTGTAATGTCTATTTTATTTGATTGAATATCATTGCTTTTTATAAGATTTGTATTATTTATTTCATCAATAATTATATATTATAGAGACGAATATATATATGGAGATATTAATATAAATCGTTTTATTATGTTGGTATCTATATTTGTTTTATCAATAATATTTATAATTATTAGTCCAAATTTAATTAGTATTTTATTGGGTTGAGATGGATTAGGACTTGTTTCTTATTGTTTAGTAATTTATTATCAAAATGTAAAGTCTATAAATGCTGGAATAATCACGGCTTTATCAAATCGAATTGGTGATGTAGCTTTGTTAATATCAATTGCTTGAATAATAAATTATGGAAGATGAAATTATTATTATTTTATAAATGTTTTGTTAAATGATAATCATATAAAATATGTAGTCTTTTTAGTGATTTTGGCTGCAATAACAAAAAGAGCTCAGATTCCTTTTTCCTCTTGGCTTCCTGCAGCTATGGCTGCCCCTACTCCAGTATCTTCATTAGTTCATTCTTCAACTTTAGTAACTGCAGGAGTTTNNTTAATTCGTTTTAATATATCTATAAATTATAGTATACTTATATTTTTATTATTNATTGGTACTATAACAATATTTATAGCTGGATTNGGGGCTAATTTTGAATTTGATTTAAAAAAAGTAATTGCATTATCAACTTTAAGTCAGTTGGGATTAATAATAAGAATTTTGTCTTTATTAGAATATAAATTAGCTTTATTTCATCTATTAACTCATGCATTATTTAAGGCAACCTTATTTATGTGTGCAGGTAATATAATTCATTTGTTAGGAAATTGTCAAGATATTCGTTATATAGGGGGAATAAGTTTATCATTACCATTAACTAGAACTTTATTTTGTATTTCAAATTTATCATTATGTGGCTTACCTTTTATATCTGGATTTTATTCTAAAGATTTAATTTTAGAAGTTTTATCAATAAGATATCTTAATTTATATATTTATATTATTTATTTTATTTCAACTGGTTTAACAGTATGTTATACATTTCGATTATTATATTATTCTATATTAGGAACAAGTAACTTTTTAACTAATTCTATATTAGGTGATTATAGATATAAAATGGTTTATGGAATAATAGGTTTAATTTTTTTTGTTATTGTAGGAGGAAGAATGTTATCTTGATTAATTTATTCAACTCCTTACTTTATTATTTTACCAGGATTAATAAAATTAATAGCTTTATTAGTTAGATTAATTGGTGGTTTTTTAGGATATGAATTGTCATTATTTTTTTTAAATTATTCATTAAAATCAATAATTTATATTAAGTTAAGTATTTTTTTTTCATCTATATGATTTATACCAGTATTATCAACATATGGAATTAATTATTATTATTTATTTATAGGAAAAAAGATATATGATAATATAGATCAAGGTTGATTAGAACATTATGGAAGCCAAGGAGTTTATAATTTATTAAAAAATTTTTCTATTTTTTTTCAATATTTATATAAAAATAATTTAAAATTATATTTATTATTATTTGTTATGTGAATTATTATTTTATTTATTTTATATTTAAATAGCTTAATTAGAGTTTGATATTGAAGATATCAAGGTGACTTATAGTCTTTAAATATTTATAAGATAAAAAATCTAATTTTACAATGAAAATGTAATGTTTTTTTTAAACTACATAAATAGAATTAATAACAGATTTCTGCTATGTTTTAAGTTAGAAGCTTAAATAAATTTAATTCTAATTGGAACAATAGTTCAATTTTATCATTAACAGTGAATTACCTCTATTTTGGTTTCAATTAAAAATAAGGGCTTATGCCATAATTTTAGGTCGAAACTAAATACAATTAATTGTTTCTTATTTAAGATAAATTGCTGGGCAATAACTTTTAAATGCAAATTAATTGTTTTTTTTAAACTATAATCCTAAAATAATCAATTTAATGCACCTTGGTTTCATTCAAAATATAATCCAATTAATAAAATCAGGAAGAAGAAGAAACCAATTAATATTAGTATATTTAATTGTGAATTTTTAAAAATTACTACTAAGGGAATTAATAAGGAGATTTCAATATCAAAAATTAAGAAAATTACTGCAATTAGGAAAAAATGCAGTGAGAATGGTATACGGGGGGATCTTTTTGGATCAAACCCGCATTCAAATGGACTTAATTTTTCTCGATCATTGAAAGATTTTTTTGATAAAATTGATGCTATTATTATTATAATTGATGTAATTAATATAATTAATATTGCATAAAAAGTTATAATTATAATTATTTATACTAATTTTTTTTAGATCTTTTAATTGGAAGTTAAAAATAATTATTATACTATATAAATATCTACCTCATCAATAGATTGAAATGTATAAAAATAATCAAACTACATCTACAAAATGTCAATATCAAGCTGCTGCTTCAAATCCAAAGTGATGAATTCTTGAAAAATGGTTATTTAAGTGGCGTATTAATATTAATAATAGGAATGTAGTTCCAATAATTACATGTAAACCATGAAATCCTGTAGCTATAAAAAATCTAGATCCATAAATAGAATCTGAAATTGTAAATGGAGCTTCAATATATTCATATAATTGTAATATAGAAAAATATAATCCTAAAATTACAGTTAATAATAAACCTTGAGTAGTTTCTTTAAAGTTATTTTCTATAAGTCTATGGTGGGCTCATGTTACTGTTAAGCCAGATGTTAATAAAATTAATGTGTTTAATAAAGGAATTTCTAAAGGATTAAAGGTAATAATTCCTTTAGGGGGTCATAGTATTCCGATTTCGATATTTGGTCTTAACCTTCTATGATAAAATCCTCAGAAAAAAGAAAGAAAGAAGAATACTTCAGAAGTAATAAATAGAATTATTCCTCATCGTAATCCTATAGTGACAGTATAAGTATGTAATCCTTGGTAAGTTCCTTCTCGTGTGATATCTCGTCATCATTGATATATAATTAATATAATTATTAATATACCAATAATTATTAAATTAGGTTGATAAAAATTAAATCATTTAATTAATCCAATTATTATAATTATAGCTCTAAATGCCCCAGTAATTGGTCAGGGTCTAAAATCTACTAGATGATATGGATGATTTTTATTTGACATAGTTTACTTCTCTTGAATATAATGTACTAAGAACAGAAAATACATAGGATTGAATAATGGCAACAGCTAGTTCAAGAATAATTAATAATGTTTGTATTATAATTAAAATAATAACTATATATAATTCTAATGATGGTCCTACATTTCCTATAAGGGTTATTAGTAAATGTCCTGCAATTATATTTGCAGTTAATCGAATTGCTAATGTTCCTGGACGAATTATGTTTCTGATTGTTTCAATACATACTATAAAAGGTATTAAAACTCCTGGAGTTCCTTGAGGTACAAGATGTATAAATATATGATTTGTATTATTAGTTCATCCATATAATATGAATGACAATCATAAAGGTAATGCTAATGATAAATTTATAGTTATATGTCTGGATCTAGTAAAAATGTATGGAAATAGTCCTATTAGGTTGTTAAATATAATTAATGAGAATAATCTAATGAATATTAATGTTCTTCCTTTATTGTAATTTTTATTAAGAAGAACATTAAATTCTTTATGTAAAGTGTTGATAATTATTATTCATATTATATTTCATCGGGATGGAATAAATCAATATATAGACGGAATTAATAAAATTCCAATTATTGTTCTTATTCAATTTAAGAATAAAAAATTAGTTGCTGGGTCAAAAGATAGAAATAAATTTGTTATCATTTTCAGTTTATTTTTTTTATATTAGATTTAATTGTTTTTTTATTTGATTTGTAGTTAAAAATAAAATAATTTATTAAGTTAAATGATAAGAAAACTATAATGAAAAAAATAAATAGTATTAATCAGTTTATTGGTGCTATTTGAGGAATTAAAAACTATCTATTTGATAATTTTAGTTTGACAAACTAATGTTATTATTTAACTAAGTTTTTCCATTAAGAATAAACGTTAAATTATTATTTATGGTTTAAGAGACCATTACTTACTTTCAGTCACTTAATGTAAGTTTCTATTTTGTGGATTCATTCAATGAAATAATTAGTTGAAATTCTTTCAATTGAAATTGGTATAAATCTATGATTTGCTCCACAAATTTCAGAACATTGACCAAAAAAGATTCCTGATTGATTTAAATATAAATTTGTTTGATTTAATCGTCCTGGAATTGCATCAATTTTTACTCTTAAAGAAGGAATAGTTCAAGAATGAATTACATCTGTAGATGATATAATTATTCGAATTTGTGAATTAAAAGGAATAATAACTCGATTATCAACATCTAATAATCGAAATCTATTTTTAGATAATTCATTAGAGGGAATTATATATGAATCAAATTCAATATTTTTAAAGTCTGTATATTCATATGATCAATATCATTGATGTCCAATGGTTTTAATAGTAATTAATGGATTATTAATTTCGTCTAATAAATATAGTAAGTGAAGAGATGGCAAAGCAATAAAAATTAAAATTACTGCAGGAATAATGGTTCAAATTAGTTCAATTAATTGATTTTCTAAAAGGAAACGGTAATTAAATTTATTAAAAAATAATCTTAATATTATAAATCTAACTGAAATTGTAATTATTAGGAGAATTATTAGAGCATGATCGTGAAAAAAGATTAATTGTTCTATTATTGGAGAAATTCTATCTTGAGTGGATAATATTATTCATGTAGTCAATTCTAAAAAAAATAAAGATTTTATAAATGGGGTTTAAATCCATTGCACTATTCTGCCATATTAGAATGACGATAATATAGGAAGTTCAGAGAATCTATGTTCAGCTGGAGGTATATTTTGTATTCATTCAATAGAAGTACTTATATTTATAGCTGATAATCTTTTTCGATTAGAAATTAATCTTTCTCAAACAATAAATAATATAATAATTACTGCAATTAATGAAATTATTGATCCAATAGAAGAGATAATATTTCAAGTTATAAATGGGTCTGGATAATCTGAGTATCGTCGTGGTATACCTGATAAGCCAAGGAAATGTTGAGGAAAGAATGTTATATTAACTCCAATAAATATTGTTAAGAATTGAATTTTTAAAAAATTTTTATTTAATGTAACTCCTGTAAATAGAGGATATCAATGAATAAATCTAGCTATAATAGCAAATACTGCTCCTATAGATAAAACATAATGGAAATGGGCTACAACGTAATAAGTGTCATGTAAAATAATATCAATTGATGAATTAGCTAGAATGATTCCAGTCAATCCTCCAATTGTAAACAAGAAAATAAACCCAAATGTTCAAATTATTGAAGGAGAATAATTTAATTGGATTCCATGAAATGTAGATAATCATCTGAAAATTTTAATTCCTGTAGGAATTGCAATGATTATAGTAGCTGAAGTAAAATAAGCTCGTGTATCAACATCTATTCCTACAGTAAATATATGATGAGCTCATACTAAAAATCCAAGAAATCCAATTGCTAACATAGCATATACTATTCCTAATGTTCCAAATGTTTCTTTTTTTCCTCTTTCTTGACTAATAATATGAGATACAAGTCCAAATCCAGGTAAAATTAAAATATATACCTCAGGATGTCCAAAAAATCAAAATAAGTGTTGGTATAAAATAGGATCTCCACCTCCTGCTGGATCAAAAAATGATGTATTTAAATTTCGATCAGTTAATAATATAGTAATAGCACCTGCTAATACTGGCAAAGATAGTAATAGGAGAATTGCAGTAATTACTACTGATCAAACAAATAGAGGTATTCGATCTAAAATAATTCCAGTTGCTCGTATATTAATAACAGTAGAAATAAAATTTACTGCTCCTAAGATGGATGAAATTCCAGCTAAATGTAACCTAAAGATTGTTAAATCAACTGAGGCTCCATTATGAGCAATATTGGAAGATAATGGGGGGTAAACAGTTCATCCTGTTCCTGCTCCACTTTCTACAATTCTTCTTATTAGTAATAAAATTAATGATGGAGGAAGAAGTCAAAATCTTATGTTATTTATTCGGGGAAATGCTATATCTGGGGCCCCTAGTATTAAAGGTACTAATCAATTTCCAAAACCACCAATTATAATAGGCATTACTATAAAAAAAATTATAATGAATGCATGTGCTGTTACAATCACATTATAAATTTGATCATCACCAATTAATGATCCTGGATTTCCTAATTCGGATCGAATTAGGATTCTTAATGAGGTACCAACTATTCCTGCTCAAGCTCCAAAAATTAGATATAATGTTCCAATATCTTTATGGTTGGTTGAAAATAATCACTTGTTCGATAAAATGGCTGAGCGACAAGCGATAAATTGTAAATTTATTTACGAATTAGATTCTTTTATCAAGCTTTATAGTCAAATATGACATTAAATTGCAAATTTAAAGGTAGGTTAACTTAAGGCTTAAAGATTAACTTTATTTGAAACTTTGAAGGTTTCTAGTTTATTTAACTTAAATCCTTAAGTTAAATAAAATTATAAGTTAACGTACAAAAGATTATTCCTAACATATTAAATATGTTTCTTCAGTTTGCAATAAATATAAACTTGTAAGAATCAAAATTTATTTTAATTTCATTAAGATTTAGTCTAAACGATGGGATAATTAATCGAATATAGAAAAATAGCGTTGCTAAGGTAGTAATGATTAAAACTAATGACAATCAATATAACTTATTATTGATCAATAATTGAATGGTAAATCATTTTGGAATAAATCCAATGAATGGGGGTAATCCTCCTATTGATAAAATATTTAAAGATAAGGAAATTTTAAATATTTTAGATTTAGAGAATAAATTATTTATTTGATTTGTATTATAAATTTTTGTTATGTTTAGAATTATAATTAGATTTATAGTTATGAAAGAATAAATAATTCAATATCAAATTCAAATTGAATTGAATATTATTGCAGCAATTATTCATCCTATATGAGTAATTGATGAATAGGCAATGATTTTTCGTAAGCTAATTTGATTAATACCTATTAATCCTCCGATTAAGCAAGAAAATAAAATAGTTATATTTATTAATGAATTTCATGATAAATAACTAAGAATCACTATTGGGGCAATTTTTTGTCATGTTAATATAATTAAGGATACTATTCAATCTAGACCTTCTATTACTTCCGGAAACCAAAAATGGAATGGGGCTGCTCCTATTTTAGTTAATATAGCTGAAGTAAAAATTAGTCTTTTTAATTCTCCTTGAAAGTTAATTTCTATTGAGTTTATAAAGATAATAGAAATTAATATAGATGCTGATGCTATGGCTTGTATAATGAAATATTTTATTGATGATTCTGAGGAATAGAGATTTTTAATATTGTTTATTAGGGGAATAATAGACAATAAATTAACTTCTAAACCTAATCATATTCCTAGCCAAGAATTTGATGATACTGAAATTATTGTTCTTATTAAAATTAAACTTAAAAAGATAAATTTATTAGAATAAAAGATCAAAAAAAAAAGGATTTGTACCTTTATAAAKAGGGTATGAACCTATTAGCTTGATTAGCTTATTTTTTTATGTTATATTCTAGTATAATATGTACAAAAATTTTTGAAATTTTTAGAAGCAGTATAATTCTGCTGAATATAATAAAGGTGTAAACACATGATTTATTCTATCAAAATAACCCTTTTGTCAGGCACTTTATTTTTTATTTTCTTAAAATTGAAATTTTAATAACTTTTGCGAACTGAATGTTTAAATTTCATTATTTTTTTTTTTTGGCTAGGGTCGATTTTCTATTATAAAATTAAAAAATTTTTTTCAATTTTTTTTTATTTTATAATAAAAAATTAGCTTTAAAATTTGATATTTTTGACACTTAGAAAAATTTTTAATTTGTTTTAAATATAAACGTTGATTTTTAAATTGATTTAAAGTCAATTATATGTTTATTTTTCTAATACTATTATTTTGCAAA